GGCTATATACTCAAAGAGAACTCGTAAGCTCTCGTGATTCATACCGAGAACTCTCGTCAACGACACATATCGAATATCGAAGATGCGGAGAAACAGGTTTCCTGGTTCCAGGACAATTCTGCCACTCTGCAGGAGGAAAACCTCCGCCTGCATGAGGAAAACCGCCACCTCCGGGAAAAACAGAAAACCCTCGAAAGTGGTCGGTTAGAGTTGGAGAGCCGGGTTGGGTTCCTGGACAATGACAATTCTGTCATTCTGCATGAGCAAAACCTCCGCCTGCGTGAGGAAGTCTACCACCTCGGGGAAAAACAGATAACCCTCCAAACTGAGCTAGAAATGAAAATACATTTGCAAAATTATGAATTATGGGAGAACAATTTGAAAATAATAGCGTTAGAGCAGAGCCGGGCAAACTTAACAAAAGTTCTGCAGTCATACGGTGCGTGCGCCTGAGGTTCCGTGGAAGTGGAAGGAAGAATAACCCTAACCAAGAGAAAAAGAGAGCTCTGCGATATGGATCTGACGCATCAATGCGAACACTTCGAAATAGCAACTTTTTTCTCAAAGTCAAAGAAAGAAAGATTCGTGGCTCGGGGGATCCAAAAATCCATGTTTTTTTTATCCCCCGAGTCTTTTTTGTGTGATTTCGTTGAGTGAGGATTCATCCATAGAACTTACCTGGGCTACGGGGAGCCACGACCCGCGGCCCAGGAAGAAAAAAAGAGTTACCTAAGGAGAAGCGCTCCGCGGCAAGAGATTCAATGGATCCGCCAGGAAGCTACTACTATACTAGAGCCAGAAAGGGCGTTCCGCAAGGCGCTTCGAAGGCGGGAACTAGAGAAGATAGGTTATTGGAGAAAAGAAAGATCGACTCTCATTAATGAGAGTCGATCTTTCTTTTCTTTTTAAGTAAAAAATGAGTAAAGTAAATAAATTAATAACAAGATTGATACATAGGAGAAATAGAAGAATAGATAAGAAGAGATTCTCCCCCCCCCTACATATTTTAGAACTTCTCCTATAAAGAAGGTTGTCGTACCAATGCCATTCGTAATTCCACCAATTACTCGTCTATCAAAAAAATGAGTTAGTGCGGATAATCCTCTTATACCCCTACTTAGTGTTGTTGAATAAAAAAGATCTATGTAAGCACGATTCGATGACCAAGTATATATCACATTGATTATTTTGTCCCAAAGAAGTCTCTTAGGACTCATTTTCACAAATGAATTGATTAAGTCCAAATTCTGTAAAGATGAAGAAACAGGCCTATAAAAAAAGAATGCTACAAAGATTCCTACAGAGGCTATACTGACTGAAAAAGTTGCATTTGTAAGAAAATCATACCAATCCGCAGAATTGTTCGAATTTTTATGTAAAAGATTGATAGACGGAGTTAACCATTTGGATAATATATTCCTATTGAAATCCATTCCTCCTTGATCGAAAGGAATTCCTATAGATCCAACACACAAACTAAATAGAGCCAACCCAAGCAGCGGCAATAGCATAGTATTATGCGATTCATGAGGATATGGGGGAATTTCTTTATTGATATTGACAAAATGAGTCATTTTCATAAAGGATCGCCTCCTATTTTGTACATTCCCACCCATTGGACCCATTGGATCTCTTTTTTTCGAAAAAAAGGAAGCCCTCTCATTATTATTCATTGTGGATAAAAGAAGATCTTTGTTAATTCCTTTCCTTCCTTCTTTACCCCATATGGCTATTGAATAGAACGAGCTATTTTTTTTTCCACTGAAATTTTGAAAATAAACGTTTAAATGCCCTTCAAAGGTAAGTAAATAGATCCGAAACATATAGAATGCAGTTAATCCTGCTGTGGAACAAGCTATGATCGCGAAAATAGGTGAATACAACCAACTATCGTTAAGAATTTCGTCTTTTGACCAAAAACAAGCAAGAGGTGGAATGCCACAAAGAGAAAGTGTACCTAACAAAAAAGCAGTTTTTGTAATTGGCACATATTTTTTGAAACCCCCCATAAGAGCCAGATTCTGACTTTTATCTGGAGAATATCCAATAATTCTTTCCATTGAATGAATAATGGATCCAGAGCCTAAAAATAATAATGCTTTCGAATAGGCATGAGTGATCAAATGAAATAAAGCAGCTTGATAAGACCCCATACCGAAAGCTAACATAATATAACCCAATTGTGACATTGTAGAATAAGCTAAACTTCTCTTAATGTCTATTTGAGCCAGAGCCAAAGTCGCTCCTAAGAGTACTGTTATTATACCTATCAAAGAAATGAGATTCATTACGTACGGTATAACTGCGAAAAGAGGTAGAAGCCGGCCTACAAGAAAAATGCCCGCTGCTACCATAGTAGCAGCATGTATAAGAGCCGAAATCGGAGTGGGTCCCTCCATGGCATCAGGTAACCATACATGAAGGGGGAATTGGGCCGATTTCGCAATTGCACCGAGGAATAATAGGGCGGCACACAGAGTCAGAAATAAAGAATTTATCCCATGATTCTCAATCAAGTTATTGACTATTTTGAACAAGTCTCGAAATTCGAAACTACCTGTTATCCAATAAAGACCTAAGGTTCCTAATAATAAACCAAAATCCCCCACACGATTAGTTACAAATGCTTTTTGACAAGCATTTGACGCAATTGGTCGCGTGAACCAAAAACCTATTAATAGATAGGAACACATTCCAACTAATTCCCAAAAAATATAAATTTGTATCAAATTAGAACTCGTAACTAATCCCAACATGGAAGCATTGGAAAAACTCATAGAAGCAAAAAATCTCAAATATCCTTGATCATGAGACAGATAATTGTCACTATAAATAAGAACTAAGATTCCAACAGTAGTAATTAATATTGACATAATAGAAGTCAGTGGATCGATCAAGTCGCCAAACTCTAAGGAAAAATCATGATGGATGGTCCAAGACCCTACATATTGATAAATAGAACTCCCGTTTATTTGCTGAATCGCCAGGTCGGCCGAAAAAAGCATAACTATACTTAGTAATAAAACACTAGGAAAAGCCCACATGCGGCGCAGATTTTTTGTTGTCGTTGGAACAAGAAGAAGTCCCACTCCTATTGCTAGAGGAACCGGAAGCGGAACGAAAGGGATGATCCATGCATATTGATATGTATGTTCCATAAGAAAATCAAAGTTTTTTCTATTCTTAGTAATTGAGTAATTGAATTGTTTCCGATTCACCAGCTCTTATCTCTTTCGGAAGGAACAATCAAATAAATAAAAAAAGAAAAATAGGAAAGAACTCAAATAGAATTTTTAGAATTTTCCATTTTCAATCATTCCATGAATTCTTACAAGAATTTCGATTCATAGAACAAGTAAAAAGAATTCTCGTACTTGATTCTGATATGGGTCATAGGATCCATCAATAACTCGACCCAATCAAAAGAAGACCTGGGTATTAGTTTATTCGGGATAATTCACTAATTCTGATTGCGTGGAGTAAGCTGCCTAGGCTTCGAGGAAACTCTACGATACCTATTACTTCACTAACTGTCACTGCGCTGCGAATTGAAAGATGAGAATTGGGAGATAGTCTGAAATCCATCTTGGGAATTGCTTTTAACCGAATTAGCGAGTAGATTGTAAATGGCGCCGCGATCGGATCATTACCCGAATGTAAACGGTAGCGTGCCTACTTGTAGAGTTTACTTGTAGAGTGAGTGGTTCAATTGTGTATATCGGGACTTCTCATTCTCCGAACTGTATTATTCTATAGCTTTCTATATCTATACTCAACGTAAAAAGATTTCCATTCGAAAAGTCAAAAAAACCACGGGAGGTGGCTTGAATGTGGAAGATTAGTTTGGTCGTCAAATGGTTTCGGCGAGTTCACGTATTTTTTAGTTTCTGCGTGAGTCCGTTGAATTTGCGAAAATGGTTTTCTGAGTTTGTCCTAGGAGTGTAGAAATTTGGGAAACGCCATTCCTAAAAATGGTCCAAAGAACGAAGAACTCCGTGGGTGGTTAGACAAAGCCATAAACACTCATAAGAGTGTCATGCTATCCAAAGAAATTCCACGCTTGTACTTCAAGATTTCCCTTTTGGAAAGTGCAAAAGTGAAGCTCCAAGACGAAGATCAAACCTGATTTGATCCATGAAAGGAAAAGCTGGGCGATCTTCTCCTCTGTGAGTATTATGGGTTGATTCCGTTTTGGTGGTATCAACCCTTGAGTCGAGTTATAATCTATGATTCGATCATGAATCCGCCTAAAGAGATCTGTTTAGGTATTCATGACTCCTAAGTAGAATCCCTACCGGTCGAATTAGGGATTGGCCGGGTAATGGTAGAGTTGTATTAAAAAAAACCACGGGAGGTGGCTTAAATGTGGAAGATTAGTTTGGTCGTCAAATGGTTTCGGCGAGTTCACGTATTGTTTAGTTTCTGCGTGAGTCCGTTGAATTTGCGAAAATGGTTTTCTGAGTTTGTCCTAGGAGTGTGGAAATTTGTCTTTTGGTCTTTCTGGGGCGGAGTCTTGGTCTTTTGCTGTCGGTGTGTACCAATCCCAAGGTCTTATTGGAATAATCGCCATACTTATGGGGATCGTTGGGTTCGAAATTTGGATACTGCTGAAGCAATTCAGCGGATAGACTTTCTAATTCAAAGAAAAAGGTTCGAGTCAGCAAAACACTGGTTACTTTTCAACGAATCGTTTCGCCGGTTACAATCTGGCGAGGATCTGTTACGACGCCAGCGCGCACTTGAGGGGGAAGATTCCAGCGATCTAGAGCCCCTAAATTCATTCCTACGACTGGAAAAGGGTGTCGCTAGGGGATTCTATGAATCTTGTTGCGTGTTAACGGCAGAACTTTCCATTTTAGACGAAAGGAAGTCCCGATTAGTATTAGTGGAGGCCCCGGCCCCAAACAACGGAACGGGTCGAACTGCATCCCTCCACATCCACAGGAACAGTCAACTCCCTGCAGTTAACTTGAGACAAAGTTCCATCAACCTGAGGAGACTCCACGAGGACCGGACGGCCCCTCCTTCCGGTTCAGGCAATCGACTGATTGCGCCGGGCGAAGAACAAGATTTCGGGCTTCCGTGGCAGGATCCGCCCGGCATATTCTAAGACAAATGTGTTAGCTATTCAGAATTCCCGGTTATTTTGAAAGTTTCCTACTGTCTAGGTAGGGACTGACCGGGAAAAGGGAGGGGGTACGTACCATGTGAGATAATTGGTTGGGAAAAGTGGCCAGCGCCTTTGCAGTGGCTTTTGGAGGGATAACTGGTCTCAATAGGTTGAAGAAACCGGCTCACTGCGCCAGGCGAAGGAGAATCCAGCGCTGCGGGGCAGGACGCGAGCTCCCCGGCGACCCCGGACGAGCTATAGTGGAACTAAGTATTTAGGGGGAATTCGAAAACCTTTCTTACGATATAGATATAGATTCGAATGAGGGTTCGGATAGAAAGGTACCAATCAGTAGGAATTCTTCTTTCTTCGGATATTGTATGTTGTAAAAAAGGTTCCCCTAAAAAAGAACCTATCCCATTTTTTACCTAGGAATATTCTATGCGAGGCACGCGTATATCCATTAGTATGTTATCAAGGAAGTATCATTTAGAGAATAAATAGAATAAAATAAAAAGAATAATAATCCGAACAATACATGTCTTTCACATCCAACTCTAAACAATGAGCAACCTCCTCATTTTTGAATGGCGGTTCCAAAGAAACGTACTTCTCTGTCAAAAAAGCGTATTCGTAAAAATATTTGGAAAAAAAAGGGGTATTGGGCAGCGAGAAAAGCATTTTCATTAGCGAAATCTCTTTCTACCGGGAATTCAAAAAGTTTTTTGTACGACAAAAAAAAAAAGAACCAAGTCTTGGAAGAATCTGAATCAATATGACTCCCTGAATTGTTATGTCTAAAATGAAGGATTTCCATTAACTCATATTTTTCTTTTCAACGGATCAATACGAGACGGGACTGGTTATTGCGGTATGCAGAATAAGAAGTCCTCTGCTTACTGTATTCTCCATTTTTTGACGAAGTAGTGAAGGACAAGATACAAAGTTTTCGCTTTCTTTTTAGTAGGTTTTTCTAATTTGTGAGATGGGGGTTGTCATTTTCCTCATCGATTCACTTTTCATAATCCACTAACGAAAAGAAAAGTCTTCTTTTTCCTTTAGGAAGGATTTTTTTGGATTATGTATTCCTAATATGTAGTCCAAATAAGGGTCCTATATTTGGGCTGTGGAATCCATCAAGATCTATATCTATATATAGAATATAGATCTTGAGAGCTTTCTTTTCTTTAGAAATATAGAATTTTTTTTTGAAGTACGCTAAAATTCCGAGAAAGATTGAAACCTTTTAGTTCTATGCCTGGATAGAGGACAGAACTATCTAGTTCCAACTGCTGCATTTCCATGCCAGGCGAAGTGAAACCAATGGAAAGCTCTTTGTGAAAGTGAAACCTAACACCCTACGATCCCACAATACGAATGATTGTTGAATGTTCAATTAGTAATTGAAACGAGTGTTTTTTCATTGATTGTCAGATTCCCTAAAAAAGATTTGATTGAATTGACTCCTTAGAATCTCGACGATTGAATATGGATGGGCTATTATGTTTTTGAGTAAGCCGCCATGGTGAAATCGGTAGACACGCTGCTCTTAGGAAGCAGTGCTAGAGCATCTCGGTTCGAGTCCGAGTGGCGGCATCTTCGAAAAGAGATACAATAAATCATTATAATGAATAATGAATGGAATTCCTTATTTCCATTCCAGTCTTGAAGGATCCCTCTTTTCTTTTTTATTTTAGGATTTTTTTATGATATTCTCGACTTTACAACATATATTCACTCACATTTCTTTTTCGATCGTTTCAATTGTAATTAGTATTTATTTACTAACCTTATTATTAGTCTACGAAACGCTAGGACTCTCTAATTCGTCAGAAAAAGGCATGATAGCTACCTTTTTCTGTATAACAGGATTGTTAGTTACTCGTTGGATTTCTTCGGGACATTTCCCCTTAAGTGATTTATATGAATCAGTAATGTTTCTTTCGTGGGGTTTTTCCATTATTCATATGGTTCCACATTTTAGGAATCAAAAAACCCATTTAAGCGCAATAACCGCGCCAAGTACTATTTTGACTCAAGGCTTTGTTACTTCTGGTCTTTTATCAGAAATGCATCAATCCACAATATTAGTACCTGCTCTCCAATCTCAGTGGTTAATGATGCACGTAAGTATGATGGTATTGAGCTATGCAGCTCTTTTATGCGGCTCGTTATTCTCAGTAGCGCTTCTAGTCATTACATTTCGAACACGCATAGATATTTTTGGCAAAAGAAATCATTTATTAACAGGGTCATTTGTTTTTGATGAGATCCAATACGCAAATGAAAGAGGCAGTGTTTTACGAAACACTTTTTTTCTTTCATTTAGAAATTATCACATGTATCAGTTGATTCAGCAATTGGATCGTTGGAGTTATCGTGTCATTAGTCTAGGGTTTCTCTTTTTAACCATAGGTATTCTTTCGGGCGCGGTATGGGCTAATGAGGCATGGGGGTCATATTGGAATTGGGATCCCAAGGAAACTTGGGCATTTATTACTTGGACCCTATTTGCAATTTATTTACATATGAGAACAAATCAAAATGTTCAAGGCACGAATTCCGCAATTGTGGCTTCTCTTGGATTTCTTATAATTTGGCTATGTTATTTTGGGGTCAATCTATTAGGAATAGGATTACATAGTTATGGCTCATTCACATTAACATCGAATTGAAGAAGCGACCCAATCTAGAGGAACATAGTCTGAAGTTTGTGTGAGTTTTTTAGAACCATTTGAATCACTACTGGATGCAAATGGTTCTCAAAAACTCCAAACGTATCTGATTCGAATGGACTTCATTTTCTTTTTCCTTAAGATAAGGAAAAAGAAGACTTCTTTTTTTTCATTGTCCAGCGAATGGTTTTTGAAATCATAGCATTATTTTCTATCTTATTCATGAAAACTATCTTATCGAATAAAAGTAATTCGATAGGATAGCTTCTACCTTGTCAACGGATAGTGAGAGAAGGAAATCCGGATAAATACCAATCCCTATTACGGGTAGAAAGATACAGATCGAAACAAAAAGTTCTCGTGGTCCAGAATCCAAAAAAGAAGAGTTTGGGGCGGGAAATTGCTTGTATCCATAGAACATCTGGCGTGACATAGATAATGAATAAATAGGAGTTACTATCATTCCAATTGCCATTCCAAAAGTAATGAGTATTTTTGGCATTAAAAGAGATTTTGGACTGGTAATTACTCCAAAAAAGACTACCAATTCGGCAACAAAACCACTCATTCCCGGCAATGCAAGAGAAGCCATCGAGAAGCTACTGAACATTGTAAATATTTTAGGCATTGGGATAGCTATTCCGCCCATTTCGTCGAGATAAACAAGACGTATTCTATCGTAACTCGTTCCTGCCAAGAAAAAAAGCGCACCACCAATAAATCCGTGAGAAATGATTTGTAAAATGGCTCCATTTAGTCCTGTATCGGTTATCGAACCAATTCCTATAATTGTAAAACCCATATGAGATACAGAAGAATAGGCTATTCTCTTTTTTAAATTGCGTTGGCCAGGAGATGTTGAAGCTGCATAGATTATTTGAACTGTACCTATTATCATCAACCAGGGAGAAAATATAGAATGAGCGTGGGGTAAGAATTCCATATTGATCCGAACCAATCCATACGCTCCCATTTTTAATAAGATTCCGGCTAGAAGCATACACGTACTGTAATGTGCCTCCCCATGGGTATCTGGTAACCATGTATGTAAGGGTATAATCGGTGATTTGACAGCATAAGTAATAAGAAATCCAAAATAGAATAGTATTTCCAATGCCACCGGATACGATTGATTCGCTGAGGTTTCAAAATGTAAGGTTGCTTCGTTGGAACCATAGAAACCCATGCCCAGAACTCCCATTAATAGAAAAACAGAACCCCCCGCAGTGTACAAAAGAAACTTTGTAGCTGAGTACAAACGTTTCTTTCCTCCCCACATGGATAGAAGTAGGTAAACAGGAATTAATTCGAACTCCCACATGATAAAAAAAAGTAAAAGATCTCGAGAAGAAAATGATCCTATTTGGCCGCTGTACATTGCTAACATCAGGAAATGGAACAATCGTGAATCCCGAGTCACTGGCCGAGCCGCTAAAGTCGCTAAAGTAGTGATGAATCCCGTCAGTAAAACGGGTCCGATGGAAAGTCCATCGATTCCGAGTCTCCAGTGAAAATCCAAAAAATGGATCCATCTAAAATCCTGTTCTAATTGGATTAAGGGATCGTCAAATTGGAAATGATAACAGAATGCATAGGTCGTTAGAAGTAGATCGATTGCGCATATAGATAGAGTATACCACCGAATCATCTTATTTCCCCTATGAGGAAAAAAGAAAATGGAAGAACCCGCGGATATCGGCAAAATCACAATTATTGTTAACCAAGGAAAAGAATTCGTGGTAAAGACAAGATACACTTTGACCAAAAAACCCGTGCTCGAAATAATTTGATCGAGTACGGGTTTTTGTCGGTAAGGAGAAAAAAATGGGTTCAAGTAGAGTTTTCTAGAACGTATCAATAAGCTAGCCCCATGCTTCGCGTTGTCTCATGCCATAAATAAACCCGGACACTCAAGAAATCTGTTGGACAAGCGGATTCACACCTCTTACAACCTACACAGTCTTCCGTTCTTGGGGCAGAAGCAATTTGCTTAGCTTTACATCCGTCCCAAGGTATCATTTCTAATACATCTGTGGGGCAGGCTCGCACACATTGAGTACACCCTATACATGTATCATAAATCTTTACTGAATGTGACATGGTATCTATCCACTTTTTGAACGTCATAAATTTTCGATCTAGTAAAATCATAAAGGAATCATATATGGTAGACACCAGACGAATCGAGGGTTTACCAGAATCGATTTCGAATCAATCTACTTCTGGATCTGCTCATGATAGCGGTCCAAGATACTTTGATTTATTACGTTTTAGCAAACATGGGCCTATGTTTGTTTCTATCGTACATACCAATTTGAATTGGTGAATATTCTATTCAGTATTTAGATGATTACCGCTATTTATTCAGCAAGTTCGATTGATTGATACGAGTGGATTTTCTGTTACGATGAATTGACGAAACAATCGCAGGTCCAATAGCGGCTTCAGCGCCTGCAATAGCTATCACAAAAATCGCGAAAATGTCTCCTTTTAATTGGCGACTATCAAAGAAATCAGAAAATGTTACGAAATTCAAATTAACCGCATTCAGTATAAGCTCAAGACACATAAGTGCTCTGACCATATTTCGACTTGTGATCAATCCATAAATACCGATAGAAAATAAATAGGCACTCAAAACAAGCTCATGTTCAAGCATCATTGACCAACCCCTTATCAATCTGGATTTATTTGCTTTCAATAGGAACAAAAACTCCACCTTAATCCATTTTATTGACTAGAATCTCACAAGTGCAGAACAAAGGAAGGTATTGGTACTAGAATAGAGTGAACTAAAACCATTTCTATTTTATACATGAAAAATGGAATTGAAGTGAAGGAAAATGGGTGTGATAAGAAGAAAGTCTTTTGAGAGGACAGAACTCTTTCATTCGAACTCCTTCTTTTTATTACTGACGTGCCATAACAATTGCACCTATTAAGGCAACTAAAAGAATTATAGAAATGAGTTCAAAGGGAAGAAAAAAATCTGTTGATAAATGAGTCCCAATTTGTTGACCATTATTTACAAAATCCTGCTCTAAAATCTGGTTTGATCTTGTAGTCCAAATAATCCCGTACCATGAAGTATCTGGGACAGTAGTAATTAGTGAAACAAAAAGACTTGTACAAACCAGGGAAGTGACTCCTTCTCCAACGGTCCAAAGACCGAAATCCTTGTAATATTCTGAATCATTCATGAACATCACAGCGAATACGATTAACACATTTATGGCCCCTACGTAAATAAGGAGCTGTGCAGCAGCTACAAAATGGGAATTCGATGGAATATGGAATAGGGATATACAAACCAGAACCAACCCCAAGGAAAAGGCAGAAAAAATGGGATTGGTAAGTAATACCACTCCCAGACCTCCTAATAGAAGAACCGATCCCAAAAATACTAAAAGAAAATCATGTATTGGTCCAGTGAAATCCATTATATGGCAAATAATAGAGAAATAAGCTTAAATGGTTCATGATCTTTTTGACCAGACCGGGAAAAAATAGGTTACCCGACTCTTTTTAGGATATGCTCTGAATGGAATCCAATCCTAGATTGGGGGTTGATATAGAAATTCTCTAGATATATAATAAATATTCTTAATTTAGAGAGATGTAGATTTCGAAAAAATCACGGATAATGTATTTTTGCAAGACATGATTCTGAGCAATGAATCTGACATCAATAGCTAGGACTTTTACTTATTCGCCGAGCAGAATGGAAGATTTGCTCCTTTAGTATTTAGTAATAGTAATCGGAAATTGGAGTAATTGGTAATTGAATCAAGCGGTTTACCCATTTTTTATTTGATTTGAGTCGAAGTCATAATGGTTCGAATTAAGGAATCTCCAATTACTGACATTGGTAACCGACCCAAGGCAATTTGATTATAATTCAATTCGTGACGATTATAAGTAGAAAGTTCATATTCCTCAGTCATTGATAAACAATTTGTTGGACAATACTCGACACAATTACCACAAAATATACATATTCCGAAATCAATACTATAATTAAGTAATCGTTTCTTTCGAATTTCGGGTTCCAATCTCCAATCAACAGTGGGTAGATCTATAGGACATACACGAACACATACTTCACAAGCAATGCATTTATCAAATTCAAAGTGGATTCGACCGCGGAAACGCTCTGATGGAATCCATTTTTGATAGGGATATTGAATAGTTACAGGTAAACGACTCGTATGAGATAAGGTAATTATGAAACTTTGGCCGATATACCTTGCAGCTCTTACGGCTTGGTGACCATAATTCATGAACCCAGTTATCATAGGAAGCATATCGTAAATCTCTAGGAATAATTGACATTTTCTTTCTCTTGTTTAAGAAAACTTATGAATCAAAAATACAATGAATGTCTTATGTCTTTACAGCGAAAGGAGTTGGAAAGAAGTTGTCAATAAGAGATTCCCGAGGGAAATAGGTAAAAGAAATTTCCACCCAAGATTTAATAATTGGTCCATTCTCATCCTAGGCAAAGTCCATCTTGTTGTGATAGAAATGAACAGGAACAAATAAGCTTTTGCTAATGTAATGAAAATACCAATTGTTGTTCCAAAGACTCCACTCAGTTCATTTATTCGGAAAAAATGAGGAATGAATAGGAACGGAATAGAGGGATTCCAACCGCCCAAGTAAAGAACTGTTACAAATAATGAAGAGACTAGTAGATTTAGATAGGAAGCAACGTAAAATAAACCAAATTTGATACCCGAATATTCGGTTTGATAACCTGCTACTAATTCTTCCTCCGCTTCTGGTAAATCAAAGGGTAATCTTTCACATTCGGCTAGGGAAGAAATTAGAAAAACCGTAAATCCTATAGGTTGACGCCACAGATTCCAACCCCAAAAACCATATTTGGACTGTGCCTCAACTATTTCAACTGTACTTGAACTGTTAGATAATCATAGTCGGTGATAACATCACTGCTGCCATCGCTATTGCAGAACCGTACATGAGACTTTCACCTCATACGGCTCCTCAGTGGTCGTCATAAAAAAATCTAAGGACGGGCTCGTTATTCTCTCGATATAGTAGTTGAGTAGATAGAGGAAAGATGGATCGAAGAGTCCCACATTATACCAATCCAATTCTGTCGGCTATAATAACAAAAAGATGCTTCTGAATTGATCTCACCCTTTCTATTTCTAATGTATATTTCGAATTTCAAAAAATGTAATTTCGCTTAGTTCCGTAATACCTTAATCCTTCAATAAAAAGAAAATACTCATTGTATCAATTGCGACCTTTTTTCGATTACGAAAAAAGATTAGGCATTACATTAGTTCAGGAATCATGAGAATAATTCTCTCTGTATGATATAGATCAAATATTTCGTATTTTTCTTTTCTATTGCATATTTCTTTCGTTCCGGTTCTTCTTTCACATTTCATAGAAAAAGACAAGGAAGCTCTAAAAAAAGGTTACTTCGTTTCTGATAGCCATTTCTTTAACCAATGGGTAGGAGCATACTCAGGATCGGGATCCTGGGGAAGTACTGCTTGATCGTTTCTACTAACTTAAAGCCCCCACCCCAATTCCTTTTATGCGGAGAGACCTATTTAGGTAACTTAGATTATCTCCATTACGAATCCATTATGTACCTTAGTATTCCTAACCGCCCACTCATTTTTGCCAAAACCCCGTTATGACAGACAATAGTGAAAACTCCATATAGTTGCTCTTTTCTAACCGCGTCAAACCCTGATTGCTAATCAACTAATCTTGGGGTAATTTATTATGCTTATGGATGCTTAACTCTCGCACATAGGGAATGAGACTTCATCTTTTTACTGCAAATTTATAAGCTGTTTTGTTTCACTCATAGAACTTATCTGATTGAGTTCATTATCCGGAATGATGAATCAAAAAATGAAGATATCTACTCAATCCATTTCACTTCTTTCTTTCCTAGAAATCAAAGAAATAGGTAACAGCTCATGTCCAAACGAATCGCACGTAGAGATATGGATAAAACACATGGAGTTAATGGTATTTCATAACTAATCGATTGAGCAGCAGCTCGTAGACCACCTAAAAAGGAATATTTATTATTCGAACCATATCCTGACATAAGAAGTCCAAAAGGAGCAATACTTGAAACAGCAATCCATAAAAAAACACCTATACTGAGATCCGCTAGAACAAGCCGGTAGCTAAAAGGAATTACTGAATAACTTAGTAAAATGGATATAACTGCTATGGACGGTCCGAGACTAAATAAACGAATATCTCCTCTAGATGGTAGAAGATCCTCTTTAAAAAGGAGTTTTGTCCCATCGGCTAGAGCTTGCAGAATTCCAAAAGGACCTGCGTATTCAGGTCCTATACGTTGTTGTACTCCTGCAGATATTTTTCTTTCTAACCACACAATTATGAATATCCCTATTGTGATTCCAAATAGAGGAATAAAAATAGGTACAAGCAAGCGTGTGAGTCCATACACCTCTTTTAAGGATTCCAATCGAGAAAAAGAATTAATAGCCCGTACTTCCGTTGTATCAATTATCATTTCAACGATCAACTTCTCCCATAATGATATCTATACTCCCTAGTATCGTCATAATATCCGCCAATTTCATTCTTTTAACTAGCTGAGGAAGAATTTGCAAATTGAGAAAACCCGGTGGACGAATTTTCCATCTCCAGGGAAAAAGACTCTGATCCCCTATCAGAAAAATTCCCAATTCTCCCTTTGGAGCCTCCACTCTCATATAAAGCTCTTGTTTCAACAATTCAAAAGCCGGAGATGGTTTTTTACTAATGAATCGATATTCAAAATCATTCCACTCTGAATCCCTTTCTCTGCCAAAGCGCCGGACTTCTAAATTCTCATAGGGCCCCCCAGGAAGTCCTTCTAGAGCTTGTTGAATCATTTTTATGGATTCCATCATTTCACTGATTCGGACGAAATAACGGGCTAATGAATCCCCCTCTTTTTGCCATTGTACTTCCCAATCAAATTCATCATAACACTCATAATGATCAATTTTACGAAGATCCCATTGGAGTCCGGAAGCCCGTAGCATTGGCCCAGATAAACCCCAATTTATGGCTTCCTCCCCACTAATAATGCCCACTCCTTCAACTCGGCCCAAAAAAATAGGATTCCGCGTAATAAGCTTTTGATATTCAGCAATTCCTGTTAAAAAATACTCACAGAAATCCAAACATTTATCTACCCAACCATGAGGTAAATCAGCAGCGATTCCTCCGATACGAAAAAAATTATGCATCAGTCGCATACCTGTGGCAGCTTCGAATAGATCATATATCAATTCTCTCTCTCTGAAAATATAGAAGAAAGGCGTCTGCCCACCAATATCTGCCATAAAAGGGCCGAGCCATAACAGATGAGAAGCTATCCGACTCAATTCCAACATAATGACTCTGATATAGCTAGCTCTTTTAGGTACTTGAATATTTCCCAAACGTTCTGGGGCGTTTACTGTTATTGCCTCTGTAAACATAGTCGCTAAATAATCCCAACGTGTTACATAAGGTAGATATTGTATAATTGTTCGGTTTTCCGCAATTTTTTCCATCCCTCTGTGTAAATAACCCAATATAGGTTCACAGTAAATAACATTTTCACCGTCGAGAGTAATGATGAGGCGAAGAACGCCATGCATTGATGGGTGGTGAGGACCCATATTGACTATCATGAGGTCTTTTTTTGTAGTCGGTACATTCATATGCGTTTTCCCCGATTCAGGATCAGTATTCTATGAATTGCTGAAAACGAAATAGAGTTCATCAAAATTCGAGCTCTGAAAAATCAAATAATGCTACAAGGGCTCTTCCAATTAACTTATCACTTAACTTAACGAGTTTTTAACTCCCGAATATCCAACTGATCTATTAATTCTTTATAACGTACTCTATTTTTATTTGACAAATAGGTTAGCAACCGTTGACGTTTTCCCAGAGTTTTCTGTAGACCTCTCTGAGATAAATAATCTTTTTTGTGTAATTTCAAATGTGAAGTTACTTTCTTTAGTTTATTGGTGAAACTGAATACTTGAAATTCAACAGACCCCTTGTTTTCTTCTTGCGAAATAACTGAAATGAATGTACTTTTTACCATAAAAAGAGTCCTTCTCCCTCCCTTCCTTATTTTTTTTTTAGTTTCTACAGATTACAGATATCGATTTGACCAATCAATAAAAATAATGACATTCATTTTCATTTAGGATACAATACACACTAATGTTGATTTAATTAATTAATAATCAATCCAATTTGAAATTGGATTCGTCTATGCATAGTAACGTATAATTCTCCACCCACAAAACCGCGAAACCCATATCCACAGATCACAGTTCCACATACATAAGAAAGAGAAAAGCTCTTATGTATGTGTTCGGAGGAAACTGTATCTTGTAACATATTCCACAACTCTATCTAAAGTAACTCTCATAGCCCCATTATTATATTATTGGAACCTTGCGGAATCAGTCATCCAATTGATTAGATAAGATCGAAAAAAAGCATCTGCTTCATCGGATTTCACTATGTAAATTTCCATAAATAGAGATCCTTGTGTTTCGGTTTCAGACATCCGCGGATCGATTTGAAATGGAAACTAGCTCTACTGAAAATGCACTGAATGCATTGATCCACAGCTCACGGTTCCACATACATAAGAAAGAGATCTTATGTATGTGTTCGGAGGAAGCTGTATCTTGTACCCGAATTTCCAGCTATTGTGATCAAGTGCAGGTCTAGGTCTTGTAAAGAACTCGCTGGGATTTGCTTCGATTGATAAGTAAATTATCAACCAATTCTCAAGCGTGGATACATCTGTATCCTTAACATACTGAAACGGCTACCATTACTAGTATCAAACCAATAGCGATTCATACAAGCTAAATCTTCTAATCGGTAATTTGGCCAAAGAAAAACTTTCAATTTCATGAATTGAGTTGTATCTATATCAAGATGCTTACTATTAGTTAAAAGTGGACTACAGTTCCTTACGTTGTTCTCGTTGCAAAATACTTTCTTTTTACCCACAATATCTAGATTTCCCTTCCCGCAATTTAAACAAATTAGAATTCGCAATTCTCTACGACGTCTAGGAGATGAAATGTTTTCAGGAACAAGCAAATCATAACTATTTTCATCTATATTACCAACCATCTTTTCCTCTTTTGTTTTTGTAATGAATTCAGAAAAATTATTCCTATCAACATTTTGTTTTTCTTGGCATTTTCGATTCGTTTTTCTATTAATAGTAATTGGGTGTTTATTCTTATAGATCAATGAAAGAGCTATGGTTTGATACATAATTAATGGACCATCCCATTTTTTAGGTATACGAACTAGTTTGATTACTATTTCTCCACTGTTTAGTGCTTTAGGAAATAGAATTGGAGGTGCAGGTTCACTTTCCAGAGTAAGCTTAAGTTCACTTTCCAGAGTAGGTTTAAGTTCACTTTCCAGAGTAAGCTTAAGTTCACTTTCCAGAGTAGGTTTAAGTTCACTTTCCAGAGTAGGTTTAAGTTCACTTTCCAGAGTAGGTTTAAGTTCACTTTCCAGAGTAGGTTTAAGTTCACTTTCCAGAGTCAGTTCAGGTTCACTTTCCAGAGTCAGTTCAGATTCACTTTCCAGAGTCAGTTTAGGTTTCTCATACTTTAGAATCGACAGAGGCATTTCTTTTCTTCGAAAAAAGGATATAGCCAGTTCCCTTGGATCTCTCATCCTAAGCAGGAAACTAGAGATATTGATAACAGTGATTACATTTTCCTCAAAAAGATTGGTCCATGTCAACTGAAAACCCATGTAACTTTTCTTTTGCAGGAAGATGTCTAGGTCGGTTAGTGGTTTCCACTTCTTCGTCCCTTGCGTTTTCTGCTTTTTATCTTTTTCAATGTCTGATGCGCCAGACTCTTGTTTAACATCTTGTTGTTGATTTGGTTGATTAGTCTTCCCTTGGGTTGGTCGATTTAATCTAGGATTTTCTTGGCCAGGCGATTTGTTTTCTTCTTGATTCTCTAATTTTTTTTTTTCTTGATTCTCTAATTCAAGATCCTTTTTTTCTTTTTCTTTTTTGGTATTTTCTTTTTTGGTATTTTTTTTTTCACGACTATCACGGATGTTTTGATTGTTATTAAACTCGAAAAGAAGTAATTTGATTGGTATGATCCACGGGTTCATCCTATATTTTTCATAAATCGATTTCTTACTGCGCTGAGTTTGAGTTAGTCTTGCTTTATTCATTCCCATCCAGTCAAAAGGATGGTTTTTTATTTTATTTTTGTTTTGGGATTCATTTTTGTTTTGGGATTCATTTTTGTTTTGGGATTCATTTTTGTTTTGGGATGACTTGACTTGTTTATGAATCGCATAATAAAAAAGATCTTTTTTATCAATTGTATTAATTATTGGAGAATAATGAGTCGCAATCTTAGTTTTTTTATTGATCCAGGTCTCAATATGTCTCGTCTTTAGAAAACAGATGATTTGCCAATCCAAATATTTTCTATCCGAATTTTTTCTACTATATCTCCGGATAGAAAAAAAATCAGGTTTATACGTGATGTACTTCGAGGAAATACCGTGACCTTCATTTCCTTGTAATGGCAATCCATAAATAGAAAAATCCTTTCGTTCTCCATAATTAATATATTTATGTGATAAAAGATTATATTTGTAATGTTTTTTTAATTTCTCGGTTTTTGTTTTAACCGATAATGAAGCTCTTTTTTTTTTTTGTTTCTCAAAAAGAATTAATTGGTTTTTTTCATATGAATCCAAACTTGGTGTATCTAGATTTTGAATCTTACGACTTTGATTGATCCGATTTCGCCACTTTTGGGACATAAATTTAGACAAGCTAGTCTGAGATAAATCATATTGATAGTGGCTACTTAACCAGTTTTTCCATTCAGTCAATTCTGCATTTCCATGTTCTTTATGCCTTGATTTGAAATGAAATATTCCTTGTGTTCCAAAAAAATTCTTTATTCTCTCTTTAAGAAAAACAGATGTTCGAGAATATTGAAGGACAAATTTCAAGGGATATTTGTAAATACCAGGTCTTTGTGATAATTTGTAAAATACATATGCTTGTGACAAGGAAACTATCTCACAAAAAGTCTTTGAATTTTTATTACCAATATTAGAAAACTTCTTTTTTATAGTCAAAATCCAATTCATTGGATTTTCATCAATTCCTTCGTGATTTGTTTGCTTAAAGTAACTGTATGTATTTTGCTTAAAGTAACTGTATGTATCAAGAATTCTTTGTTTTAATTGAAGTAATTCAAGACACATTTCGACAATATGGTTCGAAATATGAATGAGAATTTGAGAAAAAAGACTTTCAATGAACAATACCAAAAAAACGCGACCTTTCCGTATTAATCTCACATTTCTTCTTTTTACTATTTGCCAAAGGTTTTTTGAGGAGTCTACTCTTTTCTTAGCAAAACTCGCCTCGCTAGGACTAATATTTCTATCGGGTATTAAAAATTTGGTTTTCTTGTCGTTTGTTATTTTTTCAATTTGATTTCTAATTGTACTTGTCCTATCAGACAGATCCTGTATTTTTTGTTCTGTAAGTGAAGATTTTGTCCAAGCCATCGATTGAATTCGACTAGACGATTCATCAAAAATCTGATTCCTTATTAGAAAATTTTTCTTTTTTTGAGTTTCATTCAATTCATACCCTTCCCCCACTCCAAACTTGTTATTTAGATTTCCTTTTTCAAGTTGTTTGATTTTGATAAACGGATCTAGAATCCATTTTTCCTTTTTTGTTAACAATTGAAAACTTTTTTTTTTCGCTTCTCTAATTCGTTTTTCAAATTCTTTATAAATAGGTTCAAGAGGATGAGGTTCTTCTCGGGTAGCACCAAAAGGCCTTTCCGTTTCCATTCCCCAGGTTGTTAAAAAAGAAGATTTTGCTTTTTTTCTTTTCTGTTGCATTGGCTCTTTCCGTTTCTGATGGGGTCCTAGTTGAAAACTGTACCGAAGACGGAAAGGGAAGAGGATTTTTATCTGCATACCGTCTGTTAACCAATTTTGCGGAAATTCTGTTTCGGATATTGTAACACCATTGTGAGTACAGTTAACATGAATTTCTCTGCCCCACGCCTTCCAATCTTCGTCCCAATCTTTGTACCACTCGGGGAATTGTTGGGGGAATTGAAATGGAAATAATACAAAAAGGCTGAAGTTTTTGGCTATAATCAATGAGGGTAATACAATATATTTTCTAAGAATTGAGTGAGCTAGTAATAAATACCCCCTTACTGCGTGCGCATACGGAGTCCTATCCCACAGTTCTGCTATTTCTAGTCGCTCCTCCTCCGCGTTCTCCCTTTTTTCAGCTTCGTCCTCTGGCCCGTCCTCCCTTTCTTGTGCTTCGACCCCCCTTTCTTGCGCCTTGTCCTCTCCTTCTTGTGCCTCGTCTTCCTCGTACTCCCAAATTTGCACTTCCGCGCCTTTTCCTATCCAATTCCTAAAGATCCTAAAGATTGGATTCATAAAGATTGGATTCAGAATTTTCAGAATTTTCAGCATTGGGGAGAAAATTGTGTCTATTCTGTCCAAAAAAAGTGGGGAATGCAGATTTGTTTGAAATAGTTTCCAAGTAACTGTTTTACGTCTTTGAGCGCGTACGGAGCCTTTGATTAAATCTCGATTAAAATCTGATTGTTTCGAATAACGTATTAAAATATCCGTAGTATCCTTATCCTTATCATCATATTCCTCTGCCTTCCCCCGCTTCGTATAATAGTCCTTCCAATCAAAAATAAATACATTTTTGAAGGTTCTTGAAATAATCTGAGACCAGTCTGGGTCTTCTTCCTCCAGGGTCATTTTCTGCGAATCGTCAAGCAATTGATATTTCCATCGAGGAACCTTTTTCACAATTTCGTTTAGGTCAAGTCGCTCCTTTATGGTTTTTTGAATTGTTTGGTCCTTTGGTTCAGTTGTACTTGCACCGAATAAATATTGCACTTGATTTTCCGAATCCATTTTTCCTTGGTCTGAAAATACTGATTGTGCCTCAAATGTATCTAGTTTTTGTTCAAATTCTTGGTAATCGGGGAAAAGGGTACCATGAAACTTGTTTATCCACATTTTTTCGTTAGAATCCCCCGCAGGGGTAATTAAATAATCATTTTCCTTCTCATTTTCCTTCTTATTTGCCTTTTTCTTCTTATTTTCCTTTTCCTTCTCATTTTCCTTCTTAACGCTTGGAGGTAATTTCGAGGTTGTTCCGCGAAAGGGCCCATTCAAAAAAGAATCGTACCTTTTAGGCAAGCATTCTTGTGCAGTCTCATCATTACATAATCGAGTCCTTTTTTCGAGTACATCCAAATCAAGAGATCCCCTTTTTAGAGCGTCAATTCGATGGAAAAGGTCGTTGCTCAGACTAGCTCTTTTTTGTTCATTGGTATAAATCCAATGATTATCCAATTCCTCAGAGGGGAGTTTTTCTGGTAGGTACAAAAACCCCTTTCTTTCTATCATTTCAAAAAAGGTTGACAAACTTGGTGGATATGTAAAAGAGATTCTTTGTTTTCCATCACTTCGGCATGTATAAAAAAAATAGTCTGACATTTCAGTTCTTAGAGCCTTTTGAAATCCATCACTTTTTATATATCGCAATGGTCGATTCCATCGGTTATAGTCGAAAAGAAAAGTTACAAGAGGCATTTCTGAACTGAAGAAGCCTTTCTTTTCTTTCAGTTTTTCATCTAGGTTGTTCGAATCTTCCGAAAAAAGGGAAAGGTCTGCCTCGGCGGATCTTTCTTGTCCCTGTTTGGAAGTTGTGTCTATTTCTATATCTGTTTCGTCCGCACTTTGGCCCCTTTCTACCGTTGCCGAGGTTTTTTTTTTTTTCTTTTTTTTATCCTCGGTCCTATTAAGTGACGGAATTCTGCCTAAATAGTAGACACAGGAGAGAAATAATAGAATGGTGAAGATTCGCTCCAGAGAATTTCGAAAGTCTGCCATACGGTAACTATTCAATCTAATAGAACGATTTTGTCGTATCCAGAACAATACCAACTCAAAACCTTTCATGCACAAAATGTGACCAATGAACCAACCAACAAAACTACTTGTTAAAAATAACATCTTGTTGTTGCATCGAAACATATAAATACTGATTACTCGGGGTAAGGTCGAACTCGGCAAAACGAAATGGTTGAATAGTGGAAAAATGATATTAGTAAGGAATACATATTGAGTGTATAAATTACGCATTGCATTTCTAGTGGTCGTTACCGAATCAAAAAATTCTTTGTCATTGCGCCAACAGAAATAAACCAAAAAATAGAGTAGACTTAGGATAGTTATTGTATGAGGTGTACCCAATGCTAGATGGAGAGGTGCATAATAGATCGATATGAACATGATAAGCTGCCCCATCAGAAAACCAGTTGTTGCGGATACATCCTTCTCGCTTCCTTCTTCCATAACCCGAGCTCGGAGAAGCAAGAGATATGAGGGCCCTATGGTCCCTGCAGTCAGAAATCCATAAAAGAGTCCGGCCACAACAACAGAATTGCTTATCTGCATACATAACCGGGCTAGAGTAACTAGTCGAAACATTGTTAACATAAGATTATCCCTCCCTTGGGTTTATTGAGTTTTAGAATGATGGAAATCTTTTTACGTTGAGTATAGATATAGAAGAGTATCGATATAGAAAGATATCGAATAAGACAGTTCGTAGAATTTCCCCTCACTATTTCCACTTACACCTTCTCAACCGCATAAGATTTCCATAATATAATATTGTTATTTATCTATTAGATAAATCGACTCAAAATAGATTTCATGTAATGAAAAATAGATTTCATGTAATGAAAAATAGATTTCATGTAATAGTTTATCTTTCTTGCCGTCGCCTCCACTTCCCTAAGACAGCGGAGACCGAGCAGTAAAAAAAGCGCAATATTCAGCAAGAGAAACAGTGCCAAAAGGTGTTCTACGAATCCACAGAAACTAACCAAAAGTTTTCCTACCATGACAAAGTAAAGTTCGTTGGTGGATCTTAGAGAAGAAATATATTGAAGGTCGTCCAAGCGGTCGATTAGATTCCACCAGCCATATTGGGCTAGGCGCATTTCGAACTGAATCAAACCTTTGACCAAAATTATAGAATCCCAGATTTTCTTTTTCCAAGGTGGCAAAAAATGCCCCATTAGAATTATTATTGTCACCAATATTAATATTGAAAAGAAAATTACAGAATTGCTTATCTGCATATTGCTTATCTGCATACATAACCGGGCTAGAGTAACTAGTCGAAACATTGTTAACATAAGATTATCCCTCCCTTGGGTTTATTGAGTTTTAGAATGATGGAAATCTTTTTACGTTGAGTATAGATATAGAAGAGTATCGATATAGAAAGATATCGAATAAGACAGTTCGTAGAATTTCCCCTCACTATTTCCACTTACACCTTCTCAACCGCATAAGATTTCCATAATATTGTTATTTATCTATTAGATAATTATTTATCTATTAGATAAATCGACTCAAAATAGATTTCATGTAATGAAAAATAGATTTCATGTAATAGTTTATCTTTCTTGCCGTCGCCTCCACTTCCCAGCGGAGACCGAGCAGTAAAAAAAGCGCAATATTCAGCAAGAGAAACAGTGCCAAAAGGTGTTCTACGAATCCACAGAAACTAACCAAAAGTTTTCCTACCATGACAAAGTAAAGTTCGTTGGTGGATCTTAGAGAAGAAATATATTGAAGGTCGCCCAAGCGGTCGATTACATTCCACCAGCCATATTGGGCTAGGCGCATTTCGAACTGAATCAAACCTTTGACCCACCCTAGTTTCCAAAGTCGCCAAAAATTCCCTTTTTTCATCCTTTATTTATTAATTTATTTTATTTAATTTATTAATTTATTAGTTGTTATTAATTATTTTATTTATTAGTTGTTATTAGTAAGTATAGCACAAGAGAACAAATGAATTGCCATTACAAAGAAATATAGAAAAACAAGGAAATAACGAATATAAAAGAAATAACGAATATAAAATATTAAAATATTGCGACTTATGATAATGATAAAAAATTATGATAAAAAAAATCTTTTCTTTTCTTTATTTTTGTTTCTTTCTTTATTTTTGTTTCTTTATTTTTGTTTCTTTCTTTATTTTTGTTTCTTTTTTATGATGAAAAAAGGGAATTTTTGGCGACTTTGGAAACTAGGGTGGGTCAAAGGTTTGATTCAGTTCGAAATGCGCCTAGCCCAATATGGCTGGTGGAATGTAATCGACCGCTTGGGCGACCTTCAATATATTTCTTCTCTAAGATCCACCAACGAACTTTACTTTGTCATGGTAGGAAAACTTTTGGTTAGTTTCTGTGGATTCGTAGAACACCTTTTGGCACTGTTTCTCTTGCTGAATATTGCGCTTTTTTTACTGCTCGGTCTCCGCTGGGAAGTGGAGGCGACGGCAAGAAAGATAAACTATTACATGAAATCTATTTTTCATTACATGAAATCTATTTTGAGTCGATTTATCTAATAGATAAATAATTATCTAATAGATAAATAACAATATTATGGAAATCTTATGCGGTTGAGAAGGTGTAAGTGGAAATAGTGAGGGGAAATTCTACGAACTGTCTTATTCGATATCTTTCTATATCGATACTCTTCTATATCTATACTCAACGTAAAAAGATTTCCATCATTCTAAAACTCAATAAACCCAAGGGAGGGATAATCTTATGTTAACAATGTTTCGACTAGTTACTCTAGCCCGGTTATGTATGCAGATAAGCAATATGCAGATAAGCAATTCTGTAATTTTCTTTTCAATATTAATATTGGTGACAATAATAATTCTAATGGGGCATTTTTTGCCACCTTGGAAAAAGAAAATCTGGGATTCTATAATTTTGGTCAAAGGTTTGATTCAGTTCGAAATGCGCCTAGCCCAATATGGCTGGTGGAATCTAATCGACCGCTTGGACGACCTTCAATATATTTCTTCTCTAAGATCCACCAACGAACTTTACTTTGTCATGGTAGGAAAACTTTTGGTTAGTTTCTGTGGATTCGTAGAACACCTTTTGGCACTGTTTCTCTTGCTGAATATTGCGCTTTTTTTACTGCTCGGTCTCCGCTGTCTTAGGGAAGTGGAGGCGACGGCAAGAAAGATAAACTATTACATGAAATCTATTTTTCATTACATGAAATCTATTTTTCATTACATGAAATCTATTTTGAGTCGATTTATCTAATAGATAAATAACAATATTATATTATGGAAATCTTATGCGGTTGAGAAGGTGTAAGTGGAAATAGTGAGGGGAAATTCTACGAACTGTCTTATTCGATATCTTTCTATATCGATACTCTTCTATATCTATACTCAACGTAAAAAGATTTCCATCATTCTAAAACTCAATAAACCCAAGGGAGGGATAATCTTATGTTAACAATGTTTCGACTAGTTACTCTAGCCCGGTTATGTATGCAGATAAGCAATTCTGTTGTTGTGGCCGGACTCTTTTATGGATTTCTGACTGCAGGGACCATAGGGCCCTCATATCTCTTGCTTCTCCGAGCTCGGGTTATGGAAGAAGGAAGCGAGAAGGATGTATCCGCAACAACTGGTTTTCTGATGGGGCAGCTTATCATGTTCATATCGATCTATTATGCACCTCTCCATCTAGCATTGGGTACACCTCATACAATAACTATCCTAAGTCTACTCTATTTTTTGGTTTATTTCTGTTGGCGCAATGACAAAGAATTTTTTGATTCGGTAACGACCACTAGAAATGCAATGCGTAATTTATACACTCAATATGTATTCCTTACTAATATCATTTTTCCACTATTCAACCATTTCGTTTTGCCGAGTTCGACCTTACCCCGAGTAATCAGTATTTATATGTTTCGATGCAACAACAAGATGTTATTTTTAACAAGTAGTTTTGTTGGTTGGTTCATTGGTCACATTTTGTGCATGAAAGGTTTTGAGTTGGTATTGTTCTGGATACGACAAAATCGTTCTATTAGATTGAATAGTTACCGTATGGCAGACTTTCGAAATTCTCTGGAGCGAATCTTCACCATTCTATTATTTCTCTCCTGTGTCTACTATTTAGGCAGAATTCCGTCACTTAATAGGACCGAGGATAAAAAAAAGAAAAAAAAAAAAACCTCGGCAACGGTAGAAAGGGGCCAAAGTGCGGACGAAACAGATATAGAAATAGACACAACTTCCAAACAGGGACAAGAAAGATCCGCCGAGGCAGACCTTTCCCTTTTTTCGGAAGATTCGAACAACCTAGATGAAAAACTGAAAGAAAAGAAAGGCTTCTTCAGTTCAGAAATGCCTCTTGTAACTTTTCTTTTCGACTATAACCGATGGAATCGACCATTGCGATATATAAAAAGTGATGGATTTCAAAAGGCTCTAAGAACTGAAATGTCAGACTATTTTTTTTATACATGCCGAAGTGATGGAAAACAAAGAATCTCTTTTACATATCCACCAAGTTTGTCAACCTTTTTTGAAATGATAGAAAGAAAGGGGTTTTTGTACCTACCAGAAAAACTCCCCTCTGAGGAATTGGATAATCATTGGATTTATACCAATGAACAAAAAAGAGCTAGTCTGAGCAACGACCTTTTCCATCGAATTGACGCTCTAAAAAGGGGATCTCTTGATTTGGATGTACTCGAAAAAAGGACTCGATTATGTAATGATGAGACTGCACAAGAATGCTTGCCTAAAAGGTACGATTCTTTTTTGAATGGGCCCTTTCGCGGAACAACCTCGAAATTACCTCCAAGCGTTAAGAAGGAAAATGAGAAGGAAAAGGAAAATAAGAAGAAAAAGGCAAATAAGAAGGAAAATGAGAAGGAAAATGATTATTTAATTACCCCTGCGGGGGATTCTAACGAAAAAATGTGGATAAACAAGTTTCATGGTACCCTTTTCCCCGATTACCAAGAATTTGAACAAAAACTAGATACATTTGAGGCACAATCAGTATTTTCAGACCAAGGAAAAATGGATTCGGAAAATCAAGTGCAATATTTATTCGGTGCAAGTACAACTGAACCAAAGGACCAAACAATTCAAAAAACCATAAAGGAGCGACTTGACCTAAACGAAATTGTGAAAAAGGTTCCTCGATGGAAATATCAATTGCTTGACGATTCGCAGAAAATGACCCTGGAGGAAGAAGACCCAGACTGGTCTCAGATTATTTCAAGAACCTTCAAAAATGTATTTATTTTTGATTGGAAGGACTATTATACGAAGCGGGGGAAGGCAGAGGAATATGATGATAAGGATAAGGATACTACGGATATTTTAATACGTTATTCGAAACAATCAGATTTTAATCGAGATTTAATCAAAGGCTCCGTACGCGCTCAAAGACGTAAAACAGTTACTTGGAAACTATTTCAAACAAATCTGCATTCCCCACTTTTTTTGGACAGAATAGACACAATTTTCTCCCCAATGCTGAAAATTCTGAAAATTCTGAATCCAATCTTTATGAATCCAATCTTTAGGATCTTTAGGAATTGGATAGGAAAAGGCGCGGAAGTGCAAATTTGGGAGTACGAGGAAGACGAGGCACAAGAAGGAGAGGACAAGGCGCAAGAAAGGGGGGTCGAAGCACAAGAAAGGGAGGACGGGCCAGAGGACGAAGCTGAAAAAAGGGAGAACGCGGAGGAGGAGCGACTAGAAATAGCAGAACTGTGGGATAGGACTCCGTATGCGCACGCAGTAAGGGGGTATTTATTACTAGCTCACTCAATTCTTAGAAAATATATTGTATTACCCTCATTGATTATAGCCAAAAACTTCAGCCTTTTTGTATTATTTCCATTTCAATTCCCCCAACAATTCCCCGAGTGGTACAAAGATTGGGACGAAGATTGGAAGGCGTGGGGCAGAGAAATTCATGTTAACTGTACTCACAATGGTGTTACAATATCCGAAACAGAATTTCCGCAAAATTGGTTAACAGACGGTATGCAGATAAAAATCCTCTTCCCTTTCCGTCTTCGGTACAGTTTTCAACTAGGACCCCATCAGAAACGGAAAGAGCCAATGCAACAGAAAAGAAAAAAAGCAAAATCTTCTTTTTTAACAACCTGGGGAATGGAAACGGAAAGGCCTTTTGGTGCTACCCGAGAAGAACCTCATCCTCTTGAACCTATTTATAAAGAATTTGAAAAACGAATTAGAGAAGCGAAAAAAAAAAGTTTTCAATTGTTAACAAAAAAGGAAAAATGGATTCTAGATCCGTTTATCAAAATCAAACAACTTGAAAAAGGAAATCTAAATAACAAGTTTGGAGTGGGGGAAGGGTATGAATTGAATGAAACTCAAAAAAAGAAAAATTTTCTAATAAGGAATCAGATTTTTGATGAATCGTCTAGTCGAATTCAATCGATGGCTTGGACAAAATCTTCACTTACAGAACAAAAAATACAGGATCTGTCTGATAGGACAAGTACAATTAGAAATCAAATTGAAAAAATAACAAACGACAAGAAAACCAAATTTTTAATACCCGATAGAAATATTAGTCCTAGCGAGGCGAGTTTTGCTAAGAAAAGAGTAGACTCCTCAAAAAACCTTTGGCAAATAGTAAAAAGAAGAAATGTGAGATTAATACGGAAAGGTCGCGTTTTTTTGGTATTGTTCATTGAAAGTCTTTTTTCTCAAATTCTCATTCATATTTCGAACCATATTGTCGAAATGTGTCTTGAATTACTTCAATTAAAACAAAGAATTCTTGATACATACAGTTACTTTAAGCAAAATACATACAGTTACTTTAAGCAAACAAATCACGAAGGAATTGATGAAAATCCAATGAATTGGATTTTGACTATAAAAAAGAAGTTTTCTAATATTGGTAATAAAAATTCAAAGACTTTTTGTGAGATAGTTTCCTTGTCACAAGCATATGTATTTTACAAATTATCACAAAGACCTGGTATTTACAAATATCCCTTGAAATTTGTCCTTCAATATTCTCGAACATCTGTTTTTCTTAAAGAGAGAATAAAGAATTTTTTTGGAACACAAGGAATATTTCATTTCAAATCAAGGCATAAAGAACATGGAAATGCAGAATTGACTGAATGGAAAAACTGGTTAAGTAGCCACTATCAATATGATTTATCTCAGACTAGCTTGTCTAAATTTATGTCCCAAAAGTGGCGAAATCGGATCAATCAAAGTCGTAAGATTCAAAATCTAGATACACCAAGTTTGGATTCATATGAAAAAAACCAATTAATTCTTTTTGAGAAACAAAAAAAAAAAAGAGCTTCATTATCGGTTAAAACAAAAACCGAGAAATTAAAAAAACATTACAAATATAATCTTTTATCACATAAATATATTAATTATGGAGAACGAAAGGATTTTTCTATTTATGGATTGCCATTACAAGGAAATGAAGGTCACGGTATTTCCTCGAAGTACATCACGTATAAACCTGATTTTTTTTCTATCCGGAGATATAGTAGAAAAAATTCGGATAGAAAATATTTGGATTGGCAAATCATCTGTTTTCTAAAGACGAGACATATTGAGACCTGGATCAATAAAAAAACTAAGATTGCGACTCATTATTCTCCAATAATTAATACAATTGATAAAAAAGATCTTTTTTATTATGCGATTCATAAACAAGTCAAGTCATCCCAAAACAAAAATGAATCCCAAAACAAAAATGAATCCCAAAACAAAAATGAATCCCAAAACAAAAATAAAATAAAAAACCATCCTTTTGACTGGATGGGAATGAATAAAGCAAGACTAACTCAAACTCAGCGCAGTAAGAAATCGATTTATGAAAAATATAGGATGAACCCGTGGATCATACCAATCAAATTACTTCTTTTCGAGTTTAATAACAATCAAAACATCCGTGATAGTCGTGAAAAAAAAAATACCAAAAAAGAAAATACCAAAAAAGAAAAAGAAAAAAAGGATCTTGAATTAGAGAATCAAGAAAAAAAAAAATTAGAGAATCAAGAAGAAAACAAATCGCCTGGCCAAGAAAATCCTAGATTAAATCGACCAACCCAAGGGAAGACTAATCAACCAAATCAACAACAAGATGTTAAACAAGAGTCTGGCGCATCAGACATTGAAAAAGATAAAAAGCAGAAAACGCAAGGGACGAAGAAGTGGAAACCACTAACCGACCTAGACATCTTCCTGCAAAAGAAAAGTTACATGGGTTTTCAGTTGACATGGACCAATCTTTTTGAGGAAAATGTAATCACTGTTATCAATATCTCTAGTTTCCTGCTTAGGATGAGAGATCCAAGGGAACTGGCTATATCCTTTTTTCGAAGAAAAGAAATGCCTCTGTCGATTCTAAAGTATGAGAAACCTAAACTGACTCTGGAAAGTGAATCTGAACTGACTCTGGAAAGTGAACCTGAACTGACTCTGGAAAGTGAACTTAAACCTACTCTGGAAAGTGAACTTAAACCTACTCTGGAAAGTGAACTTAAACCTACTCTGGAAAGTGAACTTAAACCTACTCTGGAAAGTGAACTTAAGCTTACTCTGGAAAGTGAACTTAAACCTACTCTGGAAAGTGAACTTAAGCTTACTCTGGAAAGTGAACCTGCACCTCCAATTCTATTTCCTAAAGCACTAAACAGTGGAGAAATAGTAATCAAACTAGTTCGTATACCTAAAAAATGGGATGGTCCATTAATTATGTATCAAACCATAGCTCTTTCATTGATCTATAAGAATAAACACCCAATTACTATTAATAGAAAAACGAATCGAAAATGCCAAGAAAAACAAAATGTTGATAGGAATAATTTTTCTGAATTCATTACAAAAACAAAAGAGGAAAAGATGGTTGGTAATATAGATGAAAATAGTTATGATTTGCTTGTTCCTGAAAACATTTCATCTCCTAGACGTCGTAGAGAATTGCGAATTCTAATTTGTTTAAATTGCGGGAAGGGAAATCTAGATATTGTGGGTAAAAAGAAAGTATTTTGCAACGAGAACAACGTAAGGAACTGTAGTCCACTTTTAACTAATAGTAAGCATCTTGATATAGATACAACTCAATTCATGAAATTGAAAGTTTTTCTTTGGCCAAATTACCGATTAGAAGATTTAGCTTGTATGAATCGCTATTGGTTTGATACTAGTAATGGTAGCCGTTTCAGTATGTTAAGGATACAGATGTATCCACGCTTGAGAATTGGTTGATAATTTACTTATCAATCGAAGCAAATCCCAGCGAGTTCTTTACAAGACCTAGACCTGCACTTGATCACAATAGCTGGAAATTCGGGTACAAGATACAGCTTCCTCCGAACACATACATAAGATCTCTTTCTTATGTATGTGGAACCGTGAGCTGTGGATCAATGCATTCAGTGCATTTTCAGTAGAGCTAGTTTCCATTTCAAATCGATCCGCGGATGTCTGAAACCGAAACACAAGGATCTCTATTTATGGAAATTTACATAGTGAAATCCGATGAAGCAGATGCTTTTTTTCGATCTTATCTAATCAATTGGATGACTGATTCCGCAAGGTTCCAATAATATAATAATGGGGCTATGAGAGTTACTTTAGATAGAGTTGTGGAATATGTTACAAGATACAGTTTCCTCCGAACACATACATAAGAGCTTTTCTCTTTCTTATGTATGTGGAACTGTGATCTGTGGATATGGGTTTCGCGGTTTTGTGGGTGGAGAATTATACGTTACTATGCATAGACGAATCCAATTTCAAATTGGATTGATTATTAATTAATTAAATCAACATTAGTGTGTATTGTATCCTAAATGAAAATGAATGTCATTATTTTTATTGATTGGTCAAATCGATATCTGTAATCTGTAGAAACTAAAAAAAAAATAAGGAAGGGAGGGAGAAGGACTCTTTTTATGGTAAAAAGTACATTCATTTCAGTTATTTCGCAAGAAGAAAACAAGGGGTCTGTTGAATTTCAAGTATTCAGTTTCACCAATAAACTAAAGAAAGTAACTTCACATTTGAAATTACACAAAAAAGATTATTTATCTCAGAGAGGTCTACAGAAAACTCTGGGAAAACGTCAACGGTTGCTAACCTATTTGTCAAATAAAAATAGAGTACGTTATAAAGAATTAATAGATCAGTTGGATATTCGGGAGTTAAAAACTCGTTAAGTTAAGTGATAAGTTAATTGGAAGAGCCCTTGTAGCATTATTTGATTTTTCAGAGCTCGAATTTTGATGAACTCTATTTCGTTTTCAGCAATTCATAGAATACTGATCCTGAATCGGGGAAAACGCATATGAATGTACCGACTACAAAAAAAGACCTCATGATAGTCAATATGGGTCCTCACCACCCATCAATGCATGGCGTTCTTCGCCTCATCATTACTCTCGACGGTGAAAATGTTATTTACTGTGAACCTATATTGGGTTATTTACACAGAGGGATGGAAAAAATTGCGGAAAACCGAACAATTATACAATATCTACCTTATGTAACACGTTGGGATTATTTAGCGACTATGTTTACAGAGGCAATAACAGTAAACGCCCCAGAACGTTTGGGAAATATTCAAGTACCTAAAAGAGCTAGCTATATCAGAGTCATTATGTTGGAATTGAGTCGGATAGCTTCTCATCTGTTATGGCTCGGCCCTTTTATGGCAGATATTGGTGGGCAGACGCCTTTCTTCTATATTTTCAGAGAGAGAGAATTGATATATGATCTATTCGAAGCTGCCACAGGTATGCGACTGATGCATAATTTTTTTCGTATCGGAGGAATCGCTGCTGATTTACCTCATGGTTGGGTAGATAAATGTTTGGATTTCTGTGAGTATTTTTTAACAGGAATTGCTGAATATCAAAAGCTTATTACGCGGAATCCTATTTTTTTGGGCCGAGTTGAAGGAGTGGGCATTATTAGTGGGGAGGAAGCCATAAATTGGGGTTTATCTGGGCCAATGCTACGGGCTTCCGGACTCCAATGGGATCTTCGTAAAATTGATCATTATGAGTGTTATGATGAATTTGATTGGGAAGTACAATGGCAAAAAGAGGGGGATTCATTAGCCCGTTATTTCGTCCGAATCAGTGAAATGATGGAATCCATAAAAATGATTCAACAAGCTCTAGAAGGACTTCCTGGGGGGCCCTATGAGAATTTAGAAGTCCGGCGCTTTGGCAGAGAAAGGGATTCAGAGTGGAATGATTTTGAATATCGATTCATTAGTAAAAAACCATCTCCGGCTTTTGAATTGTTGAAACAAGAGCTTTATATGAGAGTGGAGGCTCCAAAGGGAGAATTGGGAATTTTTCTGATAGGGGATCAGAGTCTTTTTCCCTGGAGATGGAAAATTCGTCCACCGGGTTTTCTCAATTTGCAAATTCTTCCTCAGCTAGTTAAAAGAATGAAATTGGCGGATATTATGACGATACTAGGGAGTATAGATATCATTATGGGAGAAGTTGATCGTTGAAATGATAATTGATACAACGGAAGTACGGGCTATTAATTCTTTTTCTCGATTGGAATCCTTAAAAGAGGTGTATGGACTCACACGCTTGCTTGTACCTATTTTTATTCCTCTATTTGGAATCACAATAGGGATATTCATAATTGTGTGGTTAGAAAGAAAAATATCTGCAGGAGTACAACAACGTATAGGACCTGAATACGCAGGTCCTTTTGGAATTCTGCAAGCTCTAGCCGATGGGACAAAACTCCTTTTTAAAGAGGATCTTCTACCATCTAGAGGAGATATTCGTTTATTTAGTCTCGGACCGTCCATAGCAGTTATATCCATTTTACTAAGTTATTCAGTAATTCCTTTTAGCTACCGGCTTGTTCTAGCGGATCTCAGTATAGGTGTTTTTTTATGGATTGCTGTTTCAAGTATTGCTCCTTTTGGACTTCTTATGTCAGGATATGGTTCGAATAATAAATATTCCTTTTTAGGTGGTCTACGAGCTGCTGCTCAATCGATTAGTTATGAAATACCATTAACTCCATGTGTTTTATCCATATCTCTACGTGCGATTCGTTTGGACATGAGCTGTTACCTATTTCTTTGATTTCTAGGAAAGAAAGAAGTGAAATGGATTGAGTAGATATCTTCATTTTTTGATTCATCATTCCGGATAATGAACTCAATCAGATAAGTTCTATGAGTGAAACAAAACAGCTTATAAATTTGCAGTAAAAAGATGAAGTCTCATTCCCTATGTGCGAGAGTTAAGCATCCATAAGCATAATAAATTACCCCAAGATTAGTTGATTAGCAATCAGGGTTTGACGCGGTTAGAAAAGAGCAACTATATGGAGTTTTCACTATTGTCTGTCATAACGGGGTTTTGGCAAAAATGAGTGGGCGGTTAGGAATACTAAGGTACATAATGGATTCGTAATGGAGATAATCTAAGTTACCTAAATAGGTCTCTCCGCATAAAAGGAATTGGGGTGGGGGCTTTAAGTTAGTAGAAACGATCAAGCAGTACTTCCCCAGGATCCCGATCCTGAGTATGCTCCTACCCATTGGTTAAAGAAATGGCTATCAGAAACGAAGTAACCTTTTTTTAGAGCTTCCTTGTCTTTTTCTATGAAATGTGAAAGAAGAACCGGAACGAAAGAAATATGCAATAGAAAAGAAAAATACGAAATATTTGATCTATATCATACAGAGAGAATTATTCTCATGATTCCTGAACTAATGTAATGCCTAATCTTTTTTCGTAATCGAAAAAAGGTCGCAATTGATACAATGAGTATTTTCTTTTTATTGAAGGATTAAGGTATTACGGAACTAAGCGAAATTACATTTTTTGAAATTCGAAATATACATTAGAAATAGAAAGGGTGAGATCAATTCAGAAGCATCTTTTTGTTATTATAGCCGACAGAATTGGATTGGTATAATGTGGGACTCTTCGATCCATCTTTCCTCTATCTACTCAACTACTATATCGAGAGAATAACGAGCCCGTCCTTAGATTTTTTTATGACGACCACTGAGGAGCCGTATGAGGTGAAAGTCTCATGTACGGTTCTGCAATAGCGATGGCAGCAGTGATGTTATCACCGACTATGATTATCTAACAGTTCAAGTACAGTTGAAATAGTTGAGGCACAGTCCAAATATGGTTTTTGGGGTTGGAATCTGTGGCGTCAACCTATAGGATTTACGGTTTTTCTAATTTCTTCCCTAGCCGAATGTGAAAGATTACCCTTTGATTTACCAGAAGCGGAGGAAGAATTAGTAGCAGGTTATCAAACCGAATATTCGGGTATCAAATTTGGTTTATTTTACGTTGCTTCCTATCTAAATCTACTAGTCTCTTCATTATTTGTAACAGTTCTTTACTTGGGCGGTTGGAATCCCTCTATTCCGTTCCTATTCATTCCTCATTTTTTCCGAATAAATGAACTGAGTGGAGTCTTTGGAACAACAATTGGTATTTTCATTACATTAGCAAAAGCTTATTTGTTCCTGTTCATTTCTATCACAACAAGATGGACTTTGCCTAGGATGAGAATGGACCAATTATTAAATCTTGGGTGGAAATTTCTTTTACCTATTTCCCTCGGGAATCTCTTATTGACAACTTCTTTCCAACTCCTTTCGCTGTAAAGACATAAGACATTCATTGTATTTTTGATTCATAAGTTTTCTTAAACAAGAGAAAGAAAATGTCAATTATTCCTAGAGATTTACGATATGCTTCCTATGATAACTGGGTTCATGAATTATGGTCACCAAGCCGTAAGAGCTGCAAGGTATATCGGCCAAAGTTTCATAATTACCTTATCTCATACGAGTCGTTTACCTGTAACTATTCAATATCCCTATCAAAAATGGATTCCATCAGAGCGTTTCCGCGGTCGAATCCACTTTGAATTTGATAAATGCATTGCTTGTGAAGTATGTGTTCGTGTATGTCCTATAGATCTACCCACTGTTGATTGGAGATTGGAACCCGAAATTCGAAAGAAACGATTACTTAATTATAGTATTGATTTCGGAATATGTATATTTTGTGGTAATTGTGTCGAGTATTGTCCAACAAATTGTTTATCAATGACTGAGGAATATGAACTTTCTACTTATAATCGTCACGAATTGAATTATAATCAAATTGCCTTGGGTCGGTTACCAATGTCAGTAATTGGAGATTCCTTAATTCGAACCATTATGACTTCGACTCAAATCAAATAAAAAATGGGTAAACCGCTTGATTCAATTACCAATTACTCCAATTTCCGATTACTATTACTAAATACTAAAGGAGCAAATCTTCCATTCTGCTCGGCGAATAAGTAAAAGTCCTAGCTATTGATGTCAGATTCATTGCTCAGAATCATGTCTTGCAAAAATACATTATCCGTGATTTTTTCGAAATCTACATCTCTCTAAATTAAGAATATTTATTATATATCTAGAGAATTTCTATATCAACCCCCAATCTAGGATTGGATTCCATTCAGAGCATATCCTAAAAAGAGTCGGGTAACCTATTTTTTCCCGGTCTGGTCAAAAAGATCATGAACCATTTAAGCTTATTTCTCTATTATTTGCCATATAATGGATTTCACTGGACCAATACATGATTTTCTTTTAGTATTTTTGGGATCGGTTCTTCTATTAGGAGGTCTGGGAGTGGTATTACTTACCAATCCCATTTTTTCTGCCTTTTCCTTGGGGTTGGTTCTGGTTTGTATATCCCTATTCCATATTCCATCGAATTCCCATTTTGTAGCTGCTGCACAGCTCCTTATTTACGTAGGGGCCATAAATGTGTTAATCGTATTCGCTGTGATGTTCATGAATGATTCAGAATATTACAAGGATTTCGGTCTTTGGACCGTTGGAGAAGGAGTCACTTCCCTGGTTTGTACAAGTCTTTTTGTTTCACTAATTACTACTGTCCCAGATACTTCATGGTACGGGATTATTTGGACTACAAGATCAAACCAGATTTTAGAGCAGGATTTTGTAAATAATGGTCAACAAATTGGGACTCATTTATCAACAGATTTTTTTCTTCCCTTTGAACTCATTTCTATAATTCTTTTAGTTGCCTTAATAGGTGCAATTGTTATGGCACGTCAGTAATAAAAAGAAGGAGTTCGAATGAAAGAGTTCTGTCCTCTCAAAAGACTTTCTTCTTATCACACCCATTTTCCTTCACTTCAATTCCATTTTTCATGTATAAAATAGAAATGGTTTTAGTTCACTCTATTCTAGTACCAATACCTTCCTTTGTTCTGCACTTGTGAGATTCTAGTCAATAAAATGGATTAAGGTGGAGTTTTTGTTCCTATTGAAAGCAAATAAATCCAGATTGATAAGGGGTTGGTCAATGATGCTTGAACATGAGCTTGTTTTGAGTGCCTATTTATTTTCTATCGGTATTTATGGATTGATCACAAGTCGAAATATGGTCAGAGCACTTATGTGTCTTGAGCTTATACTGAATGCGGTTAATTTGAATTTCGTAACATTTTCTGATTTCTTTGATAGTCGCCAATTAAAAGGAGACATTTTCGCGATTTTTGTGATAGCTATTGCAGGCGCTGAAGCCGCTATTGGACCTGCGATTGTTTCGTCAATTCATCGTAACAGAAAATCCACTCGTATCAATCAATCGAACTTGCTGAATAAATAGCGGTAATCATCTAAATACTGAATAGAATATTCACCAATTCAAATTGGTATGTACGATAGAAACAAACATAGGCCCATGTTTGCTAAAACGTAATAAATCAAAGTATCTTGGACCGCTATCATGAGCAGATCCAGAAGTAGATTGATTCGAAATCGATTCTGGTAAACCCTCGATTCGTCTGGTGTCTACCATATATGATTCCTTTATGATTTTACTAGATCGAAAATTTATGACGTTCAAAAAGTGGATAGATACCATGTCACATTCAGTAAAGATTTATGATACATGTATAGGGTGTACTCAATGTGTGCGAGCCTGCCCCACAGATGTATTAGAAATGATACCTTGGGACGGATGTAAAGCTAAGCAAATTGCTTCTGCCCCAAGAACGGAAGACTGTGTAGGTTGTAAGAGGTGTGAATCCGCTTGTCCAACAGATTTCTTGAGTGTCCGGGTTTATTTATGGCATGAGACAACGCGAAGCATGGGGCTAGCTTATTGATACGTTCTAGAAAACTCTACTTGAACCCATTTTTTTCTCCTTACCGACAAAAACCCGTACTCGATCAAATTATTTCGAGCACGGGTTTTTTGGTCAAAGTGTATCTTGTCTTTACCACGAATTCTTTTCCTTGGTTAACAATAATTGTGATTTTGCCGATATCCGCGGGTTCTTCCATTTTCTTTTTTCCTCATAGGGGAAATAAGATGATTCGGTGGTATACTCTATCTATATGCGCAATCGATCTACTTCTAACGACCTATGCATTCTGTTATCATTTCCAATTTGACGATCCCTTAATCCAATTAGAACAGGATTTTAGATGGATCCATTTTTTGGATTTTCACTGGAGACTCGGAATCGATGGACTTTCCATCGGACCCGTTTTACTGACGGGATTCATCACTACTTTAGCGACTTTAGCGGCTCGGCCAGTGACTCGGGATTCACGATTGTTCCATTTCCTGATGTTAGCAATGTACAGCGGCCAAATAGGATCATTTTCTTCTCGAGATCTTTTACTTTTTTTTATCATGTGGGAGTTCGAATTAATTCCTGTTTACCTACTTCTATCCATGTGGGGAGGAAAGAAACGTTTGTACTCAGCTACAAAGTTTCTTTTGTACACTGCGGGGGGTTCTGTTTTTCTATTAATGGGAGTTCTGGGCATGGGTTTCTATGGTTCCAACGAAGCAACCTTACATTTTGAAACCTCAGCGAATCAATCGTATCCGGTGGCATTGGAAATACTATTCTATTTTGGATTTCTTATTACTTATGCTGTCAAATCACCGATTATACCCTTACATACATGGTTACCAGATACCCATGGGGAGGCACATTACAGTACGTGTATGCTTCTAGCCGGAATCTTATTAAAAATGGGAGCGTATGGATTGGTTCGGATCAATATGGAATTCTTACCCCACGCTCATTCTATATTTTCTCCCTGGTTGATGATAATAGGTACAGTTCAAATAATCTATGCAGCTTCAACATCTCCTGGCCAACGCAATTTAAAAAAGAGAATAGCCTATTCTTCTGTATCTCATATGGGTTTTACAATTATAGGAATTGGTTCGATAACCGATACAGGACTAAATGGAGCCATTTTACAAATCATTTCTCACGGATTTATTGGTGGTGCGCTTTTTTTCTTGGCAGGAACGAGTTACGATAGAATACGTCTTGTTTATCTCGACGAAATGGGCGGAATAGCTATCCCAATGCCTAAAATATTTACAATGTTCAGTAGCTTCTCGATGGCTTCTCTTGCATTGCCGGGAATGAGTGGTTTTGTTGCCGAATTGGTAGTCTTTTTTGGAGTAATTACCAGTCCAAAATCTCTTTTAATGCCAAAAATACTCATTACTTTTGGAATGGCAATTGGAATGATAGTAACTCCTATTTATTCATTATCTATGTCACGCCAGATGTTCTATGGATACAAGCAATTTCCCGCCCCAAACTCTTCTTTTTTGGATTCTGGACCACGAGAACTTTTTGTTTCGATCTGTATCTTTCTACCCGTAATAGGGATTGGTATTTATCCGGATTTCCTTCTCTCACTATCCGTTGACAAGGTAGAAGCTATCCTATCGAATTACTTTTATTCGATAAGATAGTTTTCATGAATAAGATAGAAAATAATGCTATGATTTCAAAAACCATTCGCTGGACAATGAAAAAAAAGAAGTCTTCTTTTTCCTTATCTTAAGGAAAAAGAAAATGAAGTCCATTCGAATCAGATACGTTTGGAGTTTTTGAGAACCATTTGCATCCAGTAGTGATTCAAATGGTTCTAAAAAACTCACACAAACTTCAGACTATGTTCCTCTAGATTGGGTCGCTTCTTCAATTCGATGTTAATGTGAATGAGCCATAACTATGTAATCCTATTCCTAATAGATTGACCCCAAAATAACATAGCCAAATTATAAGAAATCCAAGAGAAGCCACAATTGCGGAATTCGTGCCTTGAACATTTTGATTTGTTCTCATATGTAAATAAATTGCAAATAGGGTCCAAGTAATAAATGCCCAAGTTTCCTTGGGATCCCAATTCCAATATGACCCCCATGCCTCATTAGCCCATACCGCGCCCGAAAGAATACCTATGGTTAAAAAGAGAAACCCTAGACTAATGACACGATAACTCCAACGATCCAATTGCTGAATCAACTGATACATGTGATAATTTCTAAATGAAAGAAAAAAAGTGTTTCGTAAAACACTGCCTCTTTCATTTGCGTATTGGATCTCATCAAAAACAAATGACCCTGTTAATAAATGATTTCTTTTGCCAAAAATATCTATGCGTGTTCGAAATGTAATGACTAGAAGCGCTACTGAGAATAACGAGCCGCATAAAAGAGCTGCATAGCTCAATACCATCATACTTACGTGCATCATTAACCACTGAGATTGGAGAGCAGGTACTAATATTGTGGATTGATGCATTTCTGATAAAAGACCAGAAGTAACAAAGCCTTGAGTCAAAATAGTACTTGGCGCGGTTATTGCGCTTAAATGGGTTTTTTGATTCCTAAAATGTGGAACCATATGAATAATGGAAAAACCCCACGAAAGAAACATTACTGATTCATATAAATCACTTAAGGGGAAATGTCCCGAAGAAATCCAACGAGTAACTAACAATCCTGTTATACAGAAAAAGGTAGCTATCATGCCTTTTTCTGACGAATTAGAGAGTCCTAGCGTTTCGTAGACTAATAATAAGGTTAGTAAATAAATACTAATTACAATTGAAACGATCGAAAAAGAAATGTGAGTGAATATATGTTGTAAAGTCGAGAATATCATAAAAAAATCCTAAAATAAAAAAGAAAAGAGGGATCCTTCAAGACTGGAATGGAAATAAGGAATTCCATTCATTATTCATTATAATGATTTATTGTATCTCTTTTCGAAGATGCCGCCACTCGGACTCGAACCGAGATGCTCTAGCACTGCTTCCTAAGAGCAGCGTGTCTACCGATTTCACCATGGCGGCTTACTCAAAAACATAATAGCCCATCCATATTCAATCGTCGAGATTCTAAGGAGTCAATTCAATCAAATCTTTTTTAGGGAATCTGACAATCAATGAAAAAACACTCGTTTCAATTACTAATTGAACATTCAACAATCATTCGTATTGTGGGATCGTAGGGTGTTAGGTTTCACTTTCACAAAGAGCTTTCCATTGGTTTCACTTCGCCTGGCATGGAAATGCAGCAGTTGGAACTAGATAGTTCTGTCCTCTATCCAGGCATAGAACTAAAAGGTTTCAATCTTTCTCGGAATTTTAGCGTACTTCAAAAAAAAATTCTATATTTCTAAAGAAAAGAAAGCTCTCAAGATCTATATTCTATATATAGATATAGATCTTGATGGATTCCACAGCCCAAATATAGGACCCTTATTTGGACTACATATTAGGAATACATAATCCAAAAAAATCCTTCCTAAAGGAAAAAGAAGACTTTTCTTTTCGTTAGTGGATTATGAAAAGTGAATCGATGAGGAAAATGACAACCCCCATCTCACAAATTAGAAAAACCTACTAAAAAGAAAGCGAAAACTTTGTATCTTGTCCTTCACTACTTCGTCAAAAAATGGAGAATACAGTAAGCAGAGGACTTCTTATTCTGCATACCGCAATAACCAGTCCCGTCTCGTATTGATCCGTTGAAAAGAAAAATATGAGTTAATGGAAATCCTTCATTTTAGACATAACAATTCAGGGAGTCATATTGATTCAGATTCTTCCAAGACTTGGTTCTTTTTTTTTTTGTCGTACAAAAAACTTTTTGAATTCCCGGTAGAAAGAGATTTCGCTAATGAAAATGCTTTTCTCGCTGCCCAATACCCCTTTTTTTTCCAAATATTTTTACGAATACGCTTTTTTGACAGAGAAGTACGTTTCTTTGGAACCGCCATTCAAAAATGAGGAGGTTGCTCATTGTTTAGAGTTGGATGTGAAAGACATGTATTGTTCGGATTATTATTCTTTTTATTTTATTCTATTTATTCTCTAAATGATACTTCCTTGATAACATACTAATGGATATACGCGTGCCTCGCATAGAATATTCCTAGGTAAAAAATGGGATAGGTTCTTTTTTAGGGGAACCTTTTTTACAACATACAATATCCGAAGAAAGAAGAATTCCTACTGATTGGTACCTTTCTATCCGAACCCTCATTCGAATCTATATCTATATCGTAAGAAAGGTTTTCGAATTCCCCCTAAATACTTAGTTCCACTATAGCTCGTCCGGGGTCGCCGGGGAGCTCGCGTCCTGCCCCGCAGCGCTGGATTCTCCTTCGCCTGGCGCAGTGAGCCGGTTTCTTCAACCTATTGAGACCAGTTATCCCTCCAAAAGCCACTGCAAAGGCGCTGGCCACTTTTCCCAACCAATTATCTCACATGGTACGTACCCCCTCCCTTTTCCCGGTCAGTCCCTACCTAGACAGTAGGAAACTTTCAAAATAACCGGGAATTCTGAATAGCTAACACATTTGTCTTAGAATATGCCGGGCGGATCCTGCCACGGAAGCCCGAAATCTTGTTCTTCGCCCGGCGCAATCAGTCGATTGCCTGAACCGGAAGGAGGGGCCGTCCGGTCCTCGTGGAGTCTCCTCAGGTTGATGGAACTTTGTCTCAAGTTAACTGCAGGGAGTTGACTGTTCCTGTGGATGTGGAGGGATGCAGTTCGACCCGTTCCGTTGTTTGGGGCCGGGGCCTCCACTAATACTAATCGGGACTTCCTTTCGTCTAAAATGGAAAGTTCTGCCGTTAACACGCAACAAGATTCATAGAATCCCCTAGCGACACCCTTTTCCAGTCGTAGGAATGAATTTAGGGGCTCTAGATCGCTGGAATCTTCCCCCTCAAGTGCGCGCTGGCGTCGTAACAGATCCTCGCCAGATTGTAACCGGCGAAACGATTCGTTGAAAAGTAACCAGTGTTTTGCTGACTCGAACCTTTTTCTTTGAATTAGAAAGTCTATCCGCTGAATTGCTTCAGCAGTATCCAAATTTCGAACCCAACGATCCCCATAAGTATGGCGATTATTCCAATAAGACCTTGGGATTGGTACACACCGACAGCAAAAGACCAAGACTCCGCCCCAGAAAGACCAAAAGACAAATTTCCACACTCCTAGGACAAACTCAGAAAACCATTTTCGCAAATTCAACGGACTCACGCAGAAACTAAACAATACGTGAACTCGCCGAAACCATTTGACGACCAAACTAATCTTCCACATTTAAGCCACCTCCCGTGGTTTTTTTTAATACAACTCTACCATTACCCGGCCAATCCCTAATTCGACCGGTAGGGATTCTACTTAGGAGTCATGAATACCTAAACAGATCTCTTTAGGCGGATTCATGATCGAATCATAGATTATAACTCGACTCAAGGGTTGATACCACCAAAACGGAATCAACCCATAATACTCACAGAGGAGAAGATCGCCCAGCTTTTCCTTTCATGGATCAAATCAGGTTTGATCTTCGTCTTGGAGCTTCACTTTTGCACTTTCCAAAAGGGAAATCTTGAAGTACAAGCGTGGAATTTCTTTGGATAGCATGACACTCTTATGAGTGTTTATGGCTTTGTCTAACCACCCACGGAGTTCTTCGTTCTTTGGACCATTTTTAGGAATGGCGTTTCCCAAATTTCTACACTCCTAGGACAAACTCAGAAAACCATTTTCGCAAATTCAACGGACTCACGCAGAAACTAAAAAATACGTGAACTCGCCGAAACCATTTGACGACCAAACTAATCTTCCACATTCAAGCCACCTCCCGTGGTTTTTTTGACTTTTCGAATGGAAATCTTTTTACGTTGAGTATAGATATAGAAAGCTATAGAATAATACAGTTCGGAGAATGAGAAGTCCCGATATACACAATTGAACCACTCACTCTACAAGTAAACTCTACAAGTAGGCACGCTACCGTTTACATTCGGGTAATGATCCGATCGCGGCGCCATTTACAATCTACTCGCTAATTCGGTTAAAAGCAATTCCCAAGATGGATTTCAGACTATCTCCCAATTCTCATCTTTCAATTCGCAGCGCAGTGACAGTTAGTGAAGTAATAGGTATCGTAGAGTTTCCTCGAAGCCTAGGCAGCTTACTCCACGCAATCAGAATTAGTGAATTATCCCGAATAAACTAATACCCAGGTCTTCTTTTGATTGGGTCGAGTTATTGATGGATCCTATGACCCATATCAGAATCAAGTACGAGAATTCTTTTTACTTGTTCTATGAATCGAAATTCTTGTAAGAATTCATGGAATGATTGAAAATGGAAAATTCTAAAAATTCTATTTGAGTTCTTTCCTATTTTTCTTTTTTTATTTATTTGATTGTTCCTTCCGAAAGAGATAAGAGCTGGTGAATCGGAAACAATTCAATTACTCAATTACTAAGAATAGAAAAAACTTTGATTTTCTTATGGAACATACATATCAATATGCATGGATCATCCCTTTCGTTCCGCTTCCGGTTCCTCTAGCAATAGGAGTGGGACTTCTTCTTGTTCCAACGACAACAAAAAATCTGCGCCGCATGTGGGCTTTTCCTAGTGTTTTATTACTAAGTATAGTTATGCTTTTTTCGGCCGACCTGGCGATTCAGCAAATAAACGGGAGTTCTATTTATCAATATGTAGGGTCTTGGACCATCCATCATGATTTTTCCTTAGAGTTTGGCGACTTGATCGATCCACTGACTTCTATTATGTCAATATTAATTACTACTGTTGGAATCTTAGTTCTTATTTATAGTGACAATTATCTGTCTCATGATCAAGGATATTTGAGATTTTTTGCTTCTATGAGTTTTTCCAATGCTTCCATGTTGGGATTAGTTACGAGTTCTAATTTGATACAAATTTATATTTTTTGGGAATTAGTTGGAATGTGTTCCTATCTATTAATAGGTTTTTGGTTCACGCGACCAATTGCGTCAAATGCTTGTCAAAAAGCATTTGTAACTAATCGTGTGGGGGATTTTGGTTTATTATTAGGAACCTTAGGTCTTTATTGGATAACAGGTAGTTTCGAATTTCGAGACTTGTTCAAAATAGTCAATAACTTGATTGAGAATCATGGGATAAATTCTTTATTTCTGACTCTGTGTGCCGCCCTATTATTCCTCGGTGCAATTGCGAAATCGGCCCAATTCCCCCTTCATGTATGGTTACCTGATGCCATGGAGGGACCCACTCCGATTTCGGCTCTTATACATGCTGCTACTATGGTAGCAGCGGGCATTTTTCTTGTAGGCCGGCTTCTACCTCTTTTCGCAGTTATACCGTACGTAATGAATCTCATTTCTTTGATAGGTATAATAACAGTACTCTTAGGAGCGACTTTGGCTCTGGCTCAAATAGACATTAAGAGAAGTTTAGCTTATTCTACAATGTCACAATTGGGTTATATTATGTTAGCTTTCGGTATGGGGTCTTATCAAGCTGCTTTATTTCATTTGATCACTCATGCCTATTCGAAAGCATTATTATTTTTAGGCTCTGGATCCATTATTCATTCAATGGAAAGAATTATTGGATATTCTCCAGATAAAAGTCAGAATCTGGCTCTTATGGGGGGTTTCAAAAAATATGTGCCAATTACAAAAACTGCTTTTTTGTTAGGTACACTTTCTCTTTGTGGCATTCCACCTCTTGCTTGTTTTTGGTCAAAAGACGAAATTCTTAACGATAGTTGGTTGTATTCACCTATTTTCGCGATCATAGCTTGTTCCACAGCAGGATTAACTGCATTCTATATGTTTCGGATCTATTTACTTACCTTTGAAGGGCATTTAAACGTTTATTTTCAAAATTTCAGTGGAAAAAAAAATAGCTCGTTCTATTCAATAGCCATATGGGGTAAAGAAGGAAGGAAAGGAATTAACAAAGATCTTCTTTTATCCACAATGAATAATAATGAGAGGGCTTCCTTTTTTTCGAAAAAAAGAGATCCAATGGGTCCAATGGGTGGGAATGTACAAAATAGGAGGCGATCCTTTATGAAAATGACTCATTTTGTCAATATCAATAAAGAAATTCCCCCATATCCTCATGAATCGCATAATACTATGCTATTGCCGCTGCTTGGGTTGGCTCTATTTAGTTTGTGTGTTGGATCTATAGGAATTCCTTTCGATCAAGGAGGAATGGATTTCAATAGGAATATATTATCCAAATGGTTAACTCCGTCTATCAATCTTTTACATAAAAATTCGAACAATTCTGCGGATTGGTATGATTTTCTTACAAATGCAACTTTTTCAGTCAGTATAGCCTCTGTAGGAATCTTTGTAGCATTCTTTTTTTATAGGCCTGTTTCTTCATCTTTACAGAATTTGGACTTAATCAATTCATTTGTGAAAATGAGTCCTAAGAGACTTCTTTGGGACAAAATAATCAATGTGATATATACTTGGTCATCGAATCGTGCTTACATAGATCTTTTTTATTCAACAACACTAAGTAGGGGTATAAGAGGATTATCCGCACTAACTCATTTTTTTGATAGACGAGTAATTGGTGGAATTACGAATGGCATTGGTACGACAACCTTCTTTATAGGAGAAGTTCTAAAATATGTAGGGGGGGGGAGAATCTCTTCTTATCTATTCTTCTATTTCTCCTATGTATCAATCTTGTTATTAATTTATTTACTTTACTCATTTTTTACTTAAAAAGAAAAGAAAGATCGACTCTCATTAATGAGAGTCGATCTTTCTTTTCTCCAATAACCTATCTTCTCTAGTTCCCGCCTTCGAAGCGCCTTGCGGAACGCCCTTTCTGGCTCTAGTATAGTAGTAGCTTCCTGGCGGATCCATTGAATCTCTTGCCGCGGAGCGCTTCTCCTTAGGTAACTCTTTTTTTCTTCCTGGGCCGCGGGTCGTGGCTCCCCGTAGCCCAGGTAAGTTCTATGGATGAATCCTCACTCAACGAAATCACACAAAAAAGACTCGGGGGATAAAAAAAACATGGATTTTTGGATCCCCCGAGCCACGAATCTTTCTTTCTTTGACTTTGAGAAAAAAGTTGCTATTTCGAAGTGTTCGCATTGATGCGTCAGATCCATATCGCAGAGCTCTCTTTTTCTCTTGGTTAGGGTTATTCTTCCTTCCACTTCCACGGAACCTCAGGCGCACGCACCGTATGACTGCAGAACTTTTGTTAAGTTTGCCCGGCTCTGCTCTAACGCTATTATTTTCAAATTGTTCTCCCATAATTCATAATTTTGCAAATGTATTTTCATTTCTAGCTCAGTTTGGAGGGTTATCTGTTTTTCCCCGAGGTGGTAGACTTCCTCACGCAGGCGGAGGTTTTGCTCATGCAGAATGACAGAATTGTCATTGTCCAGGAACCCAACCCGGCTCTCCAACTCTAACCGACCACTTTCGAGGGTTTTCTGTTTTTCCCGGAGGTGGCGGTTTTCCTCATGCAGGCGGAGGTTTTCCTC